TATGTATACGATCCTCGTTGTGTATCTTGATTAATTGGATAGTTCCTTTGTGGATTCCTATACGAAGGTTTTGTAGATGTGTCTCCGAGTATTCCTTGATCATTTCCTCCAAGAGAAGGGTTTCCTCTAATTCTATGAATTTTTCTAGAATACCCTTTTCTTGAATATCATTCAAAACATTTTCAGATTGCCTAGTATTCCACCAATTAGTAATCCAAGATTCCAGACTTTTATTAAATGAGAGAGAAATCCACCAGGGCAAAAATACTAGAGATGCAAGATATAAAAGAGGAGTGAATGCTTTCTTTTTTGCCATTTTTTCATTTCATCTGTTAATTTTTAATGAACCCGCCTCATTAGTCGACTCTATGCGATCCAATATTTCGAAAATTTTTCACTGACTACTTAGAGTCCGGAATAAAAAAAAATGGAGGGAAATTTCTATATTTCAAAATGGTTTGCTATATGATATATAACATGAATCCCTTATTTCGATTTGTTCTTTGTTTTGTTTGTTATTAAATTGAGTTGTATAGATTTCCATACACATAAAAGACTACAAAAAGAGTTTTTTATGGTTGTTCCGTATACGTCTTCTTTAACTCGAATGAGTGTTCTGAAGAAACTTCAGTTAAGTTATGTTATAGAAAAGGGGGATTCTTTAGTTTTTCCTTCCTGCTGAGAAAGCATTCATTCTTTTCAGCTCATTTCTCAAAATACTTCAATCGGTACACGCAAGAAATAGGCCAATTCGGCAGCTTTTTGTTCAATTTCCCGTGGAGTAATATTCTCATCAGTACGAGTCAAGGGAATGACCCCCTGGCCTCTGATGTCCATATAAAGGACACGACGAGCATAAATACCCTCTTTAACTTCTATTCTGATGGACTGAATATCTTTTATAAGGAATCGGAGGAAGATGCGACGGTTTTTTCCAGGAAATCCCCAACGAAAAATACACACTATTCCTTCTTTTCTATCGAATCGATCATAACCGCCCCCTACATTCCACGAAATTGTGCACCACAAATAGGAGCTAATAAAGAGACCTGCGATCCCATAGAAATACATCACGATCCCTTGTGGAAAAAAAAGGATTTGCTGAGACGGAAATAAAGATATCAAGTTTCTACCAAGATAACTGGAAGTTCCGACCAATAAGAATCCTAATGAACCTAAGAAAAGGATAACGGCCCAGCAGAAATTACTTGTTTTTCGAGACCCCGTTATAGGTTCTATCCATATATGTTCTGATCGACAACTCATGCTTGATCCGGTTTCGTTTTATTGGAATTGAGAGAATACCCCAGACTTTACTCTTTTTGTTTCCGAAGTAACTCTCATCAACTAGTACTAGTTTGCTGTGAACCTTTAGGAGTAATTCATCAAATTGGTTCGATCTAAAATAATAACATACCCTTCGTATGATCCCATCGATATAGATAGACCTACTTTACATTTCAGCCATCCAGCGATCCTGATCTATTTGAAAATAGATAGACTTCCTTTACCCATATATAATCTTTCTGCAGGCATAAGAGCCTTTCCTTTATGTTCGGCGGAAGCCGCATGTTATACCATATTCCACTAAATAGATATATGTGTTATGATACAAGTCTAAGTTTTGAAAAAAAAAAGATGGGAGTTGGGCCCGTCGGATCTAAACAGCCTTGTTTTTTTGAACATGAAGAGATAAAGAAGCCATTGCCATTGCCGGAAATACTAGGCCTACTAAAGGCACCAAAACAGAGGGAAAGTCGAAAGTTGTCATAGAATGGATACCTCGATTTACTATTTGTACCTGTTATTATTATTTATTTTATTTTTTTTATAAAGATATCTTATAATAATTATAATTAATAATTGTAATTTTTATTAATGAATATAATATTTATTAAATTCGAATTTTAATTAGTATAGATCTAAGTATATATCTAAATGAGTATATAATGGACTTATTCATCTTTCTACATGAAAGATATGTAAAAGATATGTATGATAATCGCCTTTATTATTTTCTTCGTCTTTTGCTCTTGTCTTCTAATAATTAAAAAAAGAAAAAAATTTCTTACAAATAGTCGAAAGATTCGTTAGAATCCGACCCAAAGGGGATTCTTAATCAAAATGGAAATGGGATTCTCGGGAGATATAGAAAGATACAAAACTCTATATCTATATTTTCTATATTTGAATTATATATACATACGTAAGACGGGAAGAGGAAATTCATTTTATTTTCCCAATTTCACAAAAAGAAGGATTCACTCTTTTATCTTGTTAATATAGGCTTCTTAACTTCTTAATTAGTTTAATTAGTAATCGGGAATAGAGATAAAAAAGAGTTATCCACAACTTTTGATTCTTTCTACAACTAGATCTTATGTCAACAAAGAAACCCCATTTGTCTTATTTTTACTTGGATTTCGATAAACTAACTACTTGTTTGCTACAAATAAAAATTTGAACTTAATGCTCTATTCTACTTGATTTCATTTTGATT